ATAGTGGAGTATAAAACGTAAAGAAGGCAAATGAGATCTTATCTAATAACATAATTACACAATTATTAATAAAAAAACTTATTTTTTTTATTAATACTTTTTATAGAGTTTTTGTTAATACTTTTAAGTCATTAAAAAATATTTCTGAACTCATTATAGTATATACTAATTTAATTCGATTTTTTAAAGTTTTATCATTTAATCGGTTTGGAAGAGAATAAAACAAAAAACGTTGAGCTTCAATATCAAAAAAGTCTATCAGAAACTGAAATAAATAATGTAAAATCATTACACTGGCCTCAAATTTTTCTTGTAATAGAATATTTTCTGGTGTGGGTGGTAAAGCATTAATTTGAGGAATTACTTTACCTAACTCTATGCTTATTTTTAGATATTTATTAACTAAATTTTTTAATAAAGATTTCCGTTTCCAATAACTAATTGTTATTTCTGAAAATTTAAAATTTATTATATCATTCTTTCTAATTATATTTGTTCTAATAATTGAGGGAGTGTCTACGTCGGGATATGGCACAAAATTAAAAACATCTTCCGATACAAAGTTTATCAAAATTGAACAATCCAAAATAAGCTCTTCAGTAATTATGGTAGGACTAACTTTTTTTAATTCATATAAAAGTGGGATAATTTTTGTCAAACTTTCTTTTACTAAATCTATATGTTTGTCTAATAATAAAAACAATTCTATTTTGCAACAAATCCAAAGTTTAAAATAGCCAAAAAAATGCTTACTTTTATCGAGTATTTCTTTTATGTTTTCATTGTTACCCTCAAAACATAAAAATTCTGCTAGTTTTAGAACTATTTTTAAATTGATATTAAAAGATAATAAAATTCCAATCTCATCAAAGTCATTTGTAATATCGATAAATAGATTATTCCATCTATTTAGACTGTTTTCTATTAGTTCGTTATTATTTGATTGATTGTCATTATTTATTTTATATTCTAAAACGTTTTTTTCAACTTCGCTACTAACGTCAAAAAAAATATTAAAAAAAAAGTGAAAGCCTAGTAACACGAATAAACCAAAAATCCCATAGAATAAACCCCATCCCAACAAAAAATAGGCTACAGAAAAAGCGCCTAAAATAAAGTATTTCAATCCGTTTTTAATAGAATATATCGAATTTTTTTTAAATTTCGATAACATATAAAGTGATAAACTTTGCAATTCAAGTGCTAAAAATATAGTTCCGAAATCATTAGCTGTTACAAACATCGTTAAACCTAATACCACGTATAACATTAGTAGATCATATTCTGTGCTGTTAATTTCGTATTCTATAATATAATCTTGTAAAAGATACATACAAAATAAAGAAGCAATCATTGTAATAATTTTAGATAAAAATACTAATGAATCGTTTAAAAAAAAAAATTCAAAAGAAAGGTGTTTTAGAGTAATAGATCCTTCGTGAAGATATAAAAGTAATGTTAAAAATACGATTAACATACAAAGTGATGTTACTGAAAATTGAAGTAATACACTGTTATACTTTTTATTATATGCGATTAAGCTGCAATGTGTTATAATTGTTACAGCAGTAAATGCTAAAAAAAATTCAGGAATTAGCGATACTTCATTTAAACTTATATTAAATATAGAGTTTTCTATTAAGTTCCTGTCGAAAAAAAGAAATATTTGAGAACGTAAACTTTCATTGTTTTCAAATATAGACAAATCATCTATTATCCTAAAGGGTATACAAAATTTATAACAAAAGCTTTTTTTAAAATGAGTTATCATATTTAAAGTTACTATAAAATAAGTGTTAATTTTGTTTTATTATTTTATATTTAAAACTTTTATCTACAATTTTTTTATCGAAAATAAATACTTTTTATTATAATTAATTCTTACTTAAAAACAAAAAATTGAGTTTTGAAAACCTTAAGCATTCTTATTGTAAGTCGAGAGACACTCTACCTATTTTGAGTTAATTACTTTTTAAAATTTTTGTGAACTAATGAGATAATTTTGGAATAATAAAATTTTAACTTATGCTAACTCGCATCAAAAACAAGTGCCTCATTGACTTTGTTATGTTATTAAATTCCACACATAATTATAGTTTTTTATTTTTTAAACCTATTATTGGTGTTCTTAATAAGTGTTTTTTATGATAGCAAAAAGAAAATAAAAAAAAACTTTTTGTTGTTATTTCCTTTAAAGTTGTTTGATTTTAATTAGCTACCTTCTATTATACGTAAATACCATAAGTTTTTTTGAGATTATTTTTACTTTTTGTTACTAAATATAATAAAAATAAGTCACAGGTTTTAAGGCAGTTTAGAGAATCTTATATTGCTTAAAAGTTAGATATTCAACGAAGTAACTTCATATTTTACCTTTTTTTCGTTTTCTTTAATTTTTTTAAGTTTTTTGGTTGTAAAAACATGATAAAAGTTATAAAAATTTATTTTTTCCATTTTTTTATTTATAAAAGTAATAATTAAAAATTGCAAACAAAAAATAAAATTTTTTTAAAGTTGAATTAAGATGATTTTTGATTTTACGTTTTTTTTTTACTAGTTTAAGGATCTATTTTTTAACAGGTAATTTGTAAAGAAATTATGCTTATTTATCGGTAGTAAAAGAATTGCTAGAGACTTCCATCTCCCATTTGCTTTTTAGCGTTATAGTAATCCTCCCGGCAGCGCTTTGTTTCGGTAAAAAGATATTCGTTCGCTATATTGGGTTTATCTACAACGGTGGGGTGTTGGGGGTTACTATCTTTAAATCTCTGAATGAAACTAGCCTGATCGTTAGCTTTTTGAAGGCATTCTTCGAGTATTTTTTGCGCCTCGCTTTTAACACTAGTACTATTAAAATCACGTCTATTTATATATTCGTCAGTGCCACGTTCAAACATACGAATTAGAAAATCTTTAAAAAAACTCCGTCCAACACTACTTGTTGCGAACATACGCGGTCGCTCAGGAGTCACTGATTTTGAGTGATCAATTTGAGTCGTTACAAATTCATTTTTTGAATCTGAACTTAATGAATTATTATTAGAAGACTCACAGCATAAAAATTCTACTAGTTTTAAAACTATTTTAAAATTGTAATTAAAAAATAATAAAATTCCAATTTCATCAAAATCATTTGTAATATTAACAAATAGATTATTATTCAATGGAATTAAATTGTTTTCTATTAGTTCGTTATTTATTATTGTATTGATTGACGTTGCTTGTTTTATATTATAGAACGTTTTTTTCAACTTTGCTGTTAACGTCAGAAAAAATATTAAAAAAAAGTGAAAGCCTAGTAACACGAATAAGCCAGAAATACTATAGAATAAACTCCATCCAAGCAAAAAGTAGGCTGTAAAAAGAGCACCTAAAATAAAGTATTTCAACCTACTTTCAATAGAATAGATCGAATTTTTTTTAAACTTAGATAACATATAAAGCGATAAACTTTGCAATTCAAGTGCTAAAAATATAGTTCCAAAATCATTTATTAATTTTATAAGCATCGTTAAACTTAATATTCCACATAACATTAGTAAATCATATTCTGTGCTGTTAACTTTGTACTCTATAGTATTATAGTCTTGTAAAAGATACATACAAAATAAAGAAGCAATCATTGTAATGATTTTAAATAAAAATCCGAATGAATCGCTTAAAAAATAAAAATGTTTTATATTAATAGTAATAGTTAATTCGTTAAGGTATAAAAGTACTATCAATGGAAATTGAAATAATGCAATGTTATACTTTTTGTTGAGCGAAATTGAGCTGCAGTATATTATAATTGTTACAGCAGTAAACAATAAAAAAAATTCTATAAATGATAGTCCAACTACACTTGTATTAAATACGCAAGTTAATTGTAATGAAAAAAATTTAGTTATGTAATAATAGTAATGGGTTACCGTTGAATTATCAAAAAAACATAGAAACATTATTTGAATGACTAAGCTAACTCCTGCTAAAGAACTGAAACTCCAAGCGTATGTTAAATTTGCAGGAGTAGCATAATAAATGATATGATTTCCTAAAACAGATAACACTATGGCTTTTTGCCATCTAAAACTATTTAAAACAAAGCAATATAAAGTAGTCATAATTCTGTCTGGCTGTTTGGAACCGATAGTTGACTTAATGTCAAAATTTTTAGAGTAATTTTTCAAGTTTTTCATCGTTTTTGTTAAAATTAAATTTTTTTAAGAGGTTTTTAGAAATTTTACAGAAGCAGAATATATAGACATTATTAAGATATATGATATTTTATAACTTTATCAAACCAGTATTAAATAATCCCGCCTAACATTGAAAACACAATAAAAAAATAACTTATTTTTATGGCTATTTTTATAAAGTTTTTGTTAATACCTTCAGATTTTTAAAAAATGTTTCTGAATTCATCGTATAAGATATGAATTTAATTCGCCATTCTAAAGTATCATCATTTAACACGTTTTTAAAAGAACAAAACAAAACCCGTTGAGCTTCAATATCAAAAAAACCTATTAAAAACTGAAATAAATAATATAAAATCATTATACTGGCCATAAGTTTTTCTTGTAATAGAATATTTTCTGATGTGGGTGGTAAAGCATTCATTTGAGAAAACACTTCAGTTAATGCTACCGATATTTTTATATATTTATCAACTAAATTTTTTAATAAAGATTTACGCTTCCAATAACTAATTGTTATTTCTGAAAATTTAAAATCTATTATATCAGCTTTTCTACTTATGTTTGTTCTAATAATTGAGGGAGTGTCAACGTCGGGATATGGTACAAAATTAAAAACATCTTCCGATACAAAGTTTATCAAAATTGAACAATCCAAAATAAGCTCTTCAGTAATTATTGTAGGACTAACCTTTTTTAATTCGTGTAAAACTGGGATAATTTTTGTCAAACTTTCTTTTACTAAATCTATATGTTTGTCTAATAATAAAAACAATTCTATTTTGCAACAAACCCAAAGTTTAAAATAAGCAAAAAAATGTTTACCTGTATCAAATATTTCTTCTATGTTTTTATTGTTATCATCAAAACATAAGAATTCTGCCAATTTTAAAACGACTTTAAAATTGGGATTAAAAGATAATAAAATTCCAGTATCATCTAAGTCATTTTTAATATCAATAAATAGATTATTAAATTGAGTTAAATTGTTTTCTATTAATTCGCTATTATTGTATTGAGTGTTATTGCTTGTTTTATATTCTATAACGTTTTTTTCAACTTTGCTGCTAACGTGAGAAAAAATATTAAAAAAAAAGTGAAAGCCTAGTAACACGAATAAGCCAGAAATACCATATAATAAACTCCATCCCAGCAAAAAGTATGCTGCAGAAAGAGCACCTAAAATAAAGTATTTCAATCCGCTTTCAATCAAATAGATCGAATTTTTTTTAAATCTCGATAACATATAAAGCGATAAACTTTGCAATTCAAGTGCTAAAAATATAGTTCCGAAATCATTAGCTGTTATAAGCATCGTTAAACTTAATATTTCATATAACGTTAATAGATCATATTCTGTGCTATTAATTTTGTATTCTATAGTATAGTCTTGTAAAAGATACATACAAAATAAAGAAGCAGTTATTGTAATAATTCTAGATAAAAATCCTAATGTATCGTTTAATAAATAAAATTCAAAAGAAAGGTGTTTTAGAGTAATAGATCCTTCGTGAAGATATAAAAGTAATGTTAAAAATACGATTAACATACAAAGTGATCTTACTGAAAATTGAAGTAATACGCTGTTATACTTCTTCTTGTAAGCGATTAAAATGTAATGTGTTATAATAGTTACAACAGTAAGTGCTAAAAAAAATTCAGGAATTAATGATAGTTCATTTAAACTTATATTAAATATAGAGTTTTCTATTAAGCTCAAATCGAAAAAAAGAGATATTTGAGAACGTAAACTTTCATTGCTTTCAACTATAGACAGATCATTTATTATCCTAAAGGGTATAAATAATTTATAACAAAAGTTGTTTTTAAAATTATTTAGCATATTTAAAGTTTTCTTCTTTAAGTCTAGAATTTTTTCTTCAATAAAAAGGGGGAGAGAGGGCCAGGAATTCAAAAACAAGTAGAATTAAGTCAATTTCAGTATAAATCTTTTAGGAGGTCCTCCCTGATTTTTTTGTATTTTTTCACTTGTAGAAATTTCTATATCCATATTCTCTTTCAATTCAATTTTAATATATAACCCTTTTTCAAAGACTTACTTATTAATTTTCCACCAATTTTTTTAGTTCTTATTGTAATCAAAATCTTGTCTAAGCCCTTTTCTTTTCTAGTGTTCTTAATATAAATGTCTTTTATGAGAGCAAAAAGAAAATAAAAATTTTTTTTGTTCTTTTTTTCATCAAAAAATACCACTTTTTATCTCGTAAAAGTGTTTTTTCAACAAAGTAACTTTTTTATTTTATTAAGTCCTACAAGGCTCCTTTTAAAAGTAGGTGGACTTTAGTAAAAATGTCTTTTCACTTTTTTCGTAATAATTTTTGCCACTTAAATTTTTTGTGTCTTTTAGTTGGTTTTCAAAGTTTTCTTCTTAAGTCTAGAATTTTTTCTGTAAATGACTTTTTCAGGTCTATTCTATTATATTATGACTAATTTCAGAACTTTACTAAAAAACTTAAAAATGAATTATATAGAAATATTAAAAATTCTGTTTTAATGAGGGTTTTTACTAATGCTGCAAATGCAAAAACAGAATATAAATGTTTAATAGAAGAAAGAAACTTAAATAAACAAAACATACTAAAAAGAAAACGGTTTATAAAAAAACAAAATATTGATTCTCATAATGATGATGAGCTAAAAAAATTTAGTTTAAAATTAAATGAATGTGATCAATCCATAAAATTAAACTAACTACTACATATAATTTATCTGTTGGTGAATATTTTTCCATTTTATCTTCCAGGTTTGACTTTTTCAAATGTTTAAGATAGTTCAATTCAATATGATATAAAAAATCCAATTAGTTTAAGTCAAATGTTACATAAACAAATAACAAGTATATTTAAGAGTATTTTAAAATTTTTTATTTGAATAGTGATGTTTTGACAGGAAGTTTATTTCCTCCAAGTCTTAAAGCGTCTGACGCTACACTTTCTTTTATTCCGCAAATTTCAAATAATACAGTTCCCCCTCTAACTCTTGCAGCCCAAAGAGAAATTGAACCTTTACCTTTACCCATACGAGCTTCTTTTGGTTTAGAGGTTATGGGTAAATCGGGAAAAACTCTAATCCATATCTTTCCTTTTCTTTTTGTTTTTCTAGCTATTGCTTGTCGAGCAGCTTCTATTTGTCGAGCAGTTATAATGCCCGAAGTTGCTGCTTTTATACCTATGATACCAAATTTTAAATTGTTTGATTTAAATTCTAACTTGCGAATTTTACCTTTCCGTGTTTTCTTTAATTTTTTTAAGTTTTTTGGTTGTAAAAACATGATAAAAGTTATAAAATTTATTTTTTCCATTTTTTTTTTCTACTTATAAAAGTAATAAATTAGAAATGGTAAAACAAAAAATAAAATTTTTTTAAAATTTAAAATTGAATAAGATGGTTTTTATTTTTTGATTTTACGTTTTTTTTAAGTAATTTATCCAAACTTCAGTTCCAAAAGTTCCGTTTGAAGTATACGAAGTTGCTTTAGCATGATTAATATTTGAATCAATATGTTGTAACGAAATTTTTCCGATTGAAAGTTTAAAAGTTCGTTGGTTAGCTCTTCGTGCTTTGTTCAACCGACCTTTAACTATAATTTTTATTCCGTGCAGTTTTGTTGACATAATTATGTTTTCTAATAATAATTTTAAAATGTGTTTAATGCATTTTAAAAAAAAGAATTGTTGCTTTTTTAGTCTGTTAAGTTGAGAAGAAATAAAGTTTGCTAAAAGTTGCGCAGAATTCTTTTTTTTAATTGAAATAAAAACTATACGTTTCGCTAGTTCAAAAAATTCATTTTTTTTGTACTTATAAAGTTTAAGATTAAACTTTTCTTTTATAAATTTAATATTTTTTTTTGAATAAAAATTTTTTAGACTTTTAACCTTTAATTGTTTTAATGTTAAAAATATTGAATATTTTTTGCCTATAAAGTTTCCCAGAGTATCCAAAAAGTGTTCCGTAAAAGCATTGTCTTTTAAAGCTTTTTTATTTTTATTAATATTTATATTAAAACTTTCATCTTTACGTTTTAGGTATGCGGGTCTTAATTGACCTGATTTTATTTTTTTTTTTATGAGTTTTGTAGTGAAATAGTGTTGTTTACGGAAAAAAGGAAATTTATGCGAATATGTTAAATATTTTTTTTTTTTAATACGATGATTACGATTCAGACGTTTTTTTTTTATTTTTAAGTATTTGAGGCTCATTTTTTTTTTAAAACTACGTAACTTATTGTAAAATTTTGTTTTTTTATACGTTTCTGTTTGTTTTTTTTTTAAAAGTTTTTTTAGTTTTAAATTTTGAGTTGTTTTAAAACATTGACAATAAGTTTTTACTAAAGTTTTAATTATAATAGATGTTTTTTTTTTGCTTTTGTCTGAAATCGTATTGTCGCTAGCAATATTGTATTGTTCATTTTTTATCTCGTTTTTATTTATTATTGTGTTGGAATGCTTCGTTGTGTAATAGGATACAAATAAATGTAGTGATGTATTTGATAGTGCTATTTTACAGTTGTGAAAAGCTAAACCGTGAAATCTAGAAAAGCGTTTTATAAAATTTTTAATTTCTAAAGATTTAAAAAAAAATGCAGATATTTCTTTTTTTTTGTTTTCAGTGTATTTGGACTTCCAGTTGTTATTCAGTTTTTCAATTCTAAAAATGTCAGGGCTAATTTTTTGTCCCATTTTTTACCACTTTTTTAAAAGCTATTTTTCTTTTAATTTTTTTTTTTTTAGGTGGTGAATGCGTTCGAGTAAAAGCAAATTCGCCGAATTTATGGCCGACCATTTCTTCTGTTATTTCTAGTTTTAAAAATGTTTTTCCTGTGTAAACATCAAAAGTTAATCCGACAAAACCATAAATTATTTCTGAATTTCTAGAAGTTGTTTTTATAATATTAGTTATGTTTTTTGAAGAAGATTCTATTAAACTTTGGTTGCTTAAAAGTTGTTCGTTTATATAAGGGCCTTTCCATTTCGATCTACTCATGTTTTTTTGGTTTTTGGTTTTCCCCAAGGGCTATAGCCTTTACCAGACTTTTTTCCTTCTCCGCCACCATTAGGGTGATCAATTGGGTTCATTGCAACACCTCTAACTGTAGGTCTTTTGTTTAGCCAGCGAGATCTACCAGCTTTACCGCGTTCAGATAGAAAATGCAAGTCATTTGAAACAATTCCTAAAGTTGCGTAACAATTTAACGGTACACGTGTTTTTTTACCTGAGCTTAATTGAATTGAGCAGTATCCTGAAGTTTTATCCAAAATAAAAGAAAAAGTACCTGCTGATCTTGTTATTTTTGCAGGCCCTCCCTTTTTTAATGATATATTATGGATTGCCGATCCAACAGGAATTTCTTCCATTGGCATTGAATATCCCAATCTTTGTTCAATCAATTTTTCACCACTTTTAATCACATCTCCTAAAATTAAATCTATAGGTGCAAGAATGTAATAATAACTTTCTTTGTCAAGGTCATACACAGATGCAATATTTGCGCTTCTATTTGGATCATACTCAATACTAGTAATAATTCCAATTGAATTTTGATTTCTATAAAAATCTAGTTGTCTATATTTTCTTTTATGCCCTCCTCCTTTGTGGTTAGATGTAATTTTTCCAATGTTGTTTCTTCCTGAAGAGCGTTTTAATCCTGATAATTTAAATTTAAGAATTGGTTTTTTGTTTAAATTCTTATTATTTATTCTTATAACGTGTCGTTGTGAAGGTGTTGTTGGATTAAGAATTTCCATGTATTTTTAGTACTATAAGTTACTAGTTTTTTTGTTTTTTTATTTTTTTTTTTATGTTTTAATCTTTTTATTTTTTTTGGTCGACACCCATTATGAGGAAAAAAATTAGAGTAGTTTATTGTTTTTATATTTATATTTTTTTTTAGCCTTTGTATTACTAGTTTTAAAAGATTTTTATTCATGTATTTTACATGTAAAGCTATCAATTTGTTCTTTAAAAAATATGCTTTACCTAAAAAGTATTTTAATAGGCTAATTAAAACTTTAGGCTGCATCATTTTCTGTTTGCCTGAAAGTTTTAAAGAAAAACTTGCAGAACAAAATAATTTTAATTGTCCTTTTGTATCTGTTACTTGGATTGTAGTATTTTTTTTTAAAATTGATATGTGTACTACATATAAAACTGGGTGAATAATGTTTTTTTTCTGTGTAATTAATTTATTTTTATTTAAAGTTTTTATAGCATTTTGGTCTTTTTCTATTAAGTCCAAAGATAAAATTTTTTTATCTATAACTATTTGTATTGCTTCAAAAGCTTGCAATAAAATTTCAATTTCTCCTTGTTTAATTTTTTCTTTTTCAAGGTTAAATTGTATAGTCTCTTTGTCATGGTTTGAAGTAATAATATTGTTTAATAATAAAGACATAAAAAGTTTTAACATAAAAATAAATTTAATTAAAAAAAAGAGAAAGAATGACCGAGTTTGGTTAAAGGTGGCAGATTGTAAATCTGTTGGAAATTTTTTTCATCGTAGGTTCAAATCCTACTTCTTTCAAAAATTAGTTTGATTTTTTATATTTTATTCGAAATATGACGCAGTTCGGTAGCGTGCCTGTTTTGGGAACAGGAGGTCATGTGTTCAAATCACATTATTTCGATTTGTTTTTTATTATTATATTGTGTTGAAATTAATTATAAATTGTTTTTTTAAATTTCTTTTTATTGAATAGCAAAAAATTGAAAGATTTTTATTGTAACTTGAAAAATTAATTTTTTCTATCTGCACGCTTGAGTAGACTTTGTTGTTAATTTTTGCAGATAAAAATATTAATAGTGGGTGTGCATTTATTGTTTTTGTTGATGATAGAAAACTTTTATTATTATTAGTTTTTTTTTGATTTTGACTAACAAAAAGCGTAGTCCCACTTACTATTAGTTTATTACCATTTTTAAAAATGGAGTTATTAATTATTTTATTTGTACTTATATTGTATACTTTATAATAATTTAATTTGACTGAGTTTAATGCTTGTTCAACAAATACCCAATTTCTAGACTTTAATCTTGTGCTGTTAAAAAAAAAGAAAAAATTAATAAACTTTAACATGTATTTAATTTTAAAAACTTTATAATCTATCAGGTTAAATTCCATTTTTTTATTATTTATTTATTTTTTTGTCAAAAATTAGGCTTAGTAGGACTCGAACCTACAACTAAACCGTTATGAGCGGTACGTTCTACCACTTGAACTACAAGCCTTGTAAAGTTTTATTTTTAAAGTATAAAGAAATAAATGAAAAAAATTAATTTAATAATAAAATTTATTTTAATAACGATATTTTTTGCATTTTTAGTTTTTGCTGATTTTTTAAGTTTGAAAAAAAAATTTAATGTTTTATTGAAAAGTGTTGCAAATTATATTATTAATTTAAAAAACAGGAAAAAAGGGAGTTGAACCCTTGACATTTGGTTTTGGAAACCAACGTTCTACCAACTGAACTATTTTCCTGATTTTTTTAGATAAAAAAGTTTTTTTAAAATATAAACTTTAAAATAATGGGCATTTATTCCTACTTTTTTCGTGAAATTAAAAATAGATTTTTCTTGTTATTTTTAACAGGACTATCGGTTGTAGTAGCCAGCTACTTGTATAAAGAAGTTTTATTGTTTTCTATTTGTTCAAACTCTCAGTTTTCATTTATTTACACTAGTATTACAGAAGTTCTTTCAATTTACGTTAAACTAATATCATTTATAACAAATCAAGTACTTTTAGTTTACTTTTTTTTTCATATTTTAATTTTTTTAGCTCCAGGACTTTATGATAAAGAATATTATCAAATAAAATTAATACTTTATTTAAATGTACTTTTGCTTGTTTTTTCAATATTGTTTTTTAATGTCATCCTATTCCCTTTAAGTTGTGAATTTTTTTTAAGTTTTCAACATATAATTTTTAAACCATTAAATCTTTACTTTGAAGCAAAAATAGATGATTATTTTAAGTTTTACACAGTTTTGTATTATATTTGTTGTTTCTATTTTCAATTTTTTATTTTTTTGGTTTTTTTTTTTTATAATCTTGATAGAGAATTAAAAGAGATTAAATTATCTAGAAAACTTTTTTATTTTTTATTTTGTATAGTGTCAATAGTAATTATTCCTACTGATTTTTTTGGACAAATTTTGTTTTGTTTCGTTTTGATGTTTTTTTATGAATTGTTAGTTTTTAATATTATATTATCTAAAATCTGGAATTCTTTTGAATCTATTTTTAAAACTATCAAGTAGGTAAATATTGAAAACTTACGGTTATTCCTACTGTAAAAACTAAATAACTTATAGAGAAGGGTAAAAAACATTTCCAACCGATACTCATAAGTTGATCATACCGGTAACGAGGCAAAGAAGCTCGTGTAAAAATAAAAAAAAGAACTCCAAGTAAAATTTTTAGGCTAAACCAAAAACTTCCTGGTATTATTGCCTCGATAGGAAATAAGTTAATAATTGGTAACCATCCACCAAAGAAAAGTATAGAGGCTAAAGCACTCATAAGTAACATGTTAGCATATTCGCCTAAAAAGAATAAAGCGAATGTCATGGCAGAATATTCGACATTATAACCTGAGACTAGTTCTGCTTCGGCTTCTGGTAGATCAAAAGGATGACGATTCGTTTCCGCTAGCATAGCAGTACAAAAAATAGCACTTAAAGGCAGTAAAGAAAATACAAACCAAAAGTTTTTTTGACTGTTAATTATAGTTAGTATATTAAGGGATCCAGCACACACACACACTGTTACAATAACAAATGTTATTGATATTTCATAGGAAACTATTTGAGCTGCCGATCGCATCGCTCCTAAAAATGAATATTTGGAGTTACTTGACCAACCAGCTATTAAAATACCATAAATATTTACAGAAGAAACAGCTAATAAATAAAGGATTCCTAAATTTGTATTTGCAAAAACAATGTTATTCGAGAATGGAATAACAGCCCAACTAATTAAACTTAAAATAAAAGTTAGAATAGGAGCTAATAAAAAGATACTTGTAGTAGAGTTATTAGGTAGTATTGTTTCTTTTGCAAATAATTTCAAACCATCTGCAAGTGGTTGTAATAAGCCTAAAAAACCTATAACATTAGGTCCTTTTCTTCTTTGAATAGTTCCGATAACCTTTCGTTCTGCAATTGTAAAATATGCAACAGCAATTAATAGTGGAATAATTATACTTAAAGTTTTCAAAATGGTTAAAAGTATTGTTTTGGACACAAAATTGGTTTTTGCAGTTGTTTTTTATGCTTCTATTTTATTATATATTTTAATAGACACAAAATAAAGGCTAAAATCGGACTTGAACCAATATAACTAAGATTTGCAATCTTATACATTACCTTTATGTTATTTAGCCCGTAAAAAAAATTCTTAACTTTGATATAATAAAGGTAATTTATTTGATATGACCAAGTATAAAAGTTCTTTTTGATTTTTTGTGTTTGTTACAAAAGTGATATCTAACAAAGGTAAATTTTTAAATAAATTGTGATTTTTTTCTAATTCATCAAACGAAGAGCTATTTTTAAGTTTGAATGAAATAGTGTTAGTTACATTTTTTTTTATTTTAATGCCATAAAAATTTTTTATTTTTGGAAAAACGTTTATTAAAAGTTTAAAAAAAAACTCGTTCATAACGGTTTTTCTTAGAGTAATTTTACAACCTACTGGATAACCTTTACGGATTTTAATTGATATTTTTGTAGTTTTAAAATATGTTAGTTTTCCTTTTTGTTTTGTTATAAGTTCTAAAGCTAGCATAGCTAAAGCTAAGCTTTTTAAATTAAAATTTTTATTGTCGTAGCCAAAATTTAAGCTTATTTTTTTAAGTTTTGGTAGTTTTTCTGTATTTTTATATATAAACTTATTAATTAAATCGTATTTTACAATTGATTGATAGTAATAATTCATAAGCATTTAAAACAAGTTTGTATTAAAATATTTAAAATGTTTCGCCTGATATTTTTGTAAAGTCAGGAAAGCTAATCGATAATTTTTTTGGTATAGGCCCAAATACTCGACTAGCAATAGGAGTTATTGTTCTTCCTTGTTTACCAACTAAGCTTACCGAATTTTCATACAAGCAAATAGCACAACCATCTTTTTTGTTTATTTTTTTTTTAGTTCGAACAATTAAAGCTTTGTGAATTTCGCCTTTTTGAATTTTTGAAAAATTTTTAACTGTTTTTATAGAAACTATTATTATATCTCCTAAGTAAGCAAATTTTCGTTTGAAACCCCCTAAAACTTTGACACATTTTACTGTTTTTGCTCCTGAGTTATCTGTGACTTTTAAAATTGTTTCTTGTTGAATCATAAAATTATTTTTTAATTTACGCTTATAACTCAATTGGATAGAGTGTCGGATTTCGGTCCCGGAAGTTACAGGTTCAACTCCTGTTAAGCGTAATATAAATTTTTTTAAACCTTAAACCTAGAACCAACGAAATCGTGCAAGTTGTTTCTTTCGTTTTAAAGCCTGTTCTTGGATTTCATTTTTTTTTTTTGTAGTTTCACTTTTTTTAGATGCGCTTAATAACATCTCTTGAGCTAAATTCTTATAATTTTTTACTGAAAAACTTTTTTTTTTTAAGGCCTCTAAAATAATATTTTTTATTGAATAAGAAATACGAAGATTCTTTTTTGGTATAAAAGGAATTATTGTTTCTTTTTTTCTTCTTTTTTTTAATTTTTTTATTTCTTTCAGTAAAAAAATTGGAGTTGTGTTTATAATGGCTAATTGAACTACTTTTTTATAATTTTTAAATAATGTTTTTTGAAAAGATTTTAAGCATTTTAGCAAAGTTTTTTCACAAGTTCTTTTGTTACCGTTTTTTATTTGATGGTTAATTATTTTGCTTTTTAGTTTAAATTTTTGCTTGTAAAAATTTTCTAGGTTACCGACGCTTTTTAGTGCCTGAGTTTGTTTTTTTTTATATTGTTCTTTATTTTTTATCATTTTTAATTTTATTTTAAAAAACGTTTAATTTAGTACTCTTTTAGTACCGTACTTAGATCTGGATGTTTTTCGGTTTTTTAAACCTGTAAAATCGAGTTTTCCACGAACTAAATGATATTTAATGCCAGGCAGGTCTTTTACTCGACCGCCGCGTATTAAAACTGTAGAATATTTTTGTAAATAATGATCTCCTTCACCCGGTATGTAAACATATACGTTTTTTCTAGTTGATGTTATGTTTACTTTAACGACTTTCCGTTTTGCCGAATTAGGTTTTCTTGGATTTCTTATAGTTAGTTTCATGCAAATTCCTTTTTTTTGCGGGCAATTGTTTAAAGCGGGAGTTTTATTTAACTTTTTTTTTTGAGTTCTTTTTTTTTTTCGAAGTTGATTAATTGTTGTCATAAAAAGTTGATAAAAAGTAAGTTTTGTTTATATAAAATAGTTTTTAGTTAGTTGTTAAAATTTTTTTTTAGTATTTGTTTTTTTTAAGAGAAAAAATTATTCTTCAGATTCTTCATCAGAAGAATAATTTTCATCGCTATTTTCTTCTTCTTTTTTGTTATTTGGATCAAATAAATTTTTAAAGTATTTTTTTTGGTAGTCGTTACGAAATTTTTTAAGAAAAGTATCAAAGTTTTCCGTGCCTCCGTTTTCAAGGTATTTTTGATACTCGAGCCTTTCATGGTGAAAACTATTAAATTGGTCGTCAGGATGAGAAGGATCTTTAAACAAATCTTGAGGACGCAAATAGTAAACCATGATACTTAATATTATTATTCTAATGATTATATTAAAATAGTCAATCTCGTTATTTCCGTTTCCCATAGAACTTACAGAAGAAGTGGGATTTGAACCCACGATACAGTTATCAAATTTGTCGCCGTATAAAGATTTAGCAAATCTTCGCTTTCAGCCGCTCAGCCATTCTTCTTTTTAAATGAATTTTTTTGCCAAAAAAGGGACTTGAACCCTTATCTTTTTTAAATAAGACTAGAACCTAAACCTAGCATGTATACCAATTCCATCATTTTGGCTGTTTAGTTTTAAGGAACAGTTTTACTCGCTATTGGACTTGAACCAACACTCCATATTATTTAGAATCAGATTTTAAGTCTGACGTGTATACCAATTTCACCAAACGAGTTTTAATTTTTTGTTGGAAACAACCGGACTTGAACCGGTAACTTTATGCTTGCAAAGCATACACTCTACCAATTAAGTTATGCTCCCTTTTTAATATTTTTAAGTTCTATTTCATTTTTTATACAAAAAGTTTTAATAACGACAATTCTCTTCAGGCTGGATTTGAACCAACGGCCAAGTAGTTAACAGCCACTTGCTCTACCTAGCTGAGCTACTGAAGAATGAAAAAGTTTTTTATTTTAATAATTAATTATATCTATAATATCTTATAACATTTTTTATGTTTATTCTAAAAGAAAAAAGATTTGCAAAAGTATCTAATTTTGAACGGTTTAAATACAAAATTTGTAAAGTTTTATAATTAGTTATTAAACTGTTTTGTTGAATATGCCCAAACTTGGATTTTTTTATGTTAAACCTAATAAATTCGTGAAATTTAGAATTTATTTCTACGATATCATTTTCTTTTAAAATATAAGAACCATGTTTAATAATTTGACCGTTAACAAAAACGTGTCCGTGCAATATTAATTGTCTTGCATTTTTTATACTTTGGGTAAAGAAAGATCTGTGTAAAACACTCTCTAGTCGACTCTCCATAATGTCTAAAAAATTAAATTCTGTTCGTGCTAAGATTTTATTTTTACTTTTTTTTTTTTTGTGTCGCCATATGTTTTTTACGAATTTTCGCATATATTTTTCTTTAAGTCCGCCGTAATACAAATTAATTTTTTTTGCTGCGTGCATTAAATATCTGTATCTCTTTTTAAATTTTGGTGGCTTTCTATACTCTACTAAAGGTACTATAGTATTTCCATTATAATTAAGTACCTTATTTTTTTTACGAAAATAATTCCCTTTTTTTAGACGATTAATTAAAGCTGTCCATTTATGTTTTTTAAAATTAAATATTTTTTGTCTAGACTGAACATTTTCAAATAGTCGGTTAAATTTTTTGTATAACGGTTTATATCTTTGTTTTTGCGTCATTTTTAATAAATGAATGTCTTGAGAAATTTTTTTGTGGGGTTTTTATTCGTTTGTTTGTTTTATTATAATAATTTTTTTTTGACATTTTTTTGTTTTTTCTTTTTTTTTTATATAAAGAAGAAATTTTATAGTATTGTCGAGTTAATTTAGGTAGTTTAATTATTTTTTCGATTAATGTTGATATAAAAAATTGAATCTTTTTTTTTCTTATTTCTGTTAAGTTACCTGAAATATAATAAGCCGGGCTTTTATCATAACGATACTTCGGTTCTAAGTAGTTATTTGTTAAAGTTACACTCGTTATTCTACGAGTATAACTTTCTGAGTCTATTAAATTCCAATAGTTATAAGATACAATTAAACGAGGGTTTTTGATTAGTCTCAAAATTGGATTTTTTTTTTTTAAAAATTTTTTAATTGTTTTATTATTGGAAAGTAAACCATTTACCCAAGCTGTTTTAGATAGAAAAATATGATTTGTTTTTTTGTGTATGTAAAAAAACTGTTTTTGGACTAGTTGTTTTTCTCCTATCACTAAGATTTTTTTTCTATTTAAATGATATTGAAAAATAATTTGTAAAATTTTTTTTAAATTCAAGCTAGTCTGTTTTATAAAATAAAAATTTGTTGTTGGTAACAAACTATTTTTATTTAAATGGTTTTTGGTTTGTGTTTTGTATGTTTTAAAATTTATCAGTTCTGAAGTCAGTAGTCTGTTGGTTTTTTTATTTTGATTTTTGTTAGTTGTTTTCATTTTATTCCTTTTAATTAAACTCTTTTTCCGATTTTTAATAAAACTTTTTCATTTTCATGCAAAATGCCTTTACCCTTATAAGGCTCAGGTGGCTTGCATGATCTAATTAATGCGGAGAATTGGGTAACATGTTGATATGAATTTCCAAATATAAATAGTTTAGTAAATTTAAAGCAGAAAAAGTTTAATTCATTTAAAAATCGAAAATAAATCTGATGGCTATAACCTAGTCTTAAATGAAGTAATTTTTTTTCACTTATCTCTAATGGAAAAGCTCGGTACCCAACTCCAATAAACTTCATTTTTCTGCAAAAAAAAGAAATTGAAAGTTCAATAAGTAAATACTTAATTAATGATACTGCAGTTCCTTGTCGAGCTTTTAAAGTTTTTTTTTCATTGCTTGATATTTTAGAAAAAGGTACAGCGCTTATTTTGATTGCGTTTTCATGCGGTATCCAAAAAATTTGAGTATTTAATTTAAAAGATCTTATTTGTTCGTGCGACCCAACAAACGTTATGAGTTTTTTTTTTTTAGAGTATACAACTGATATATTTTCTGGTATTTTTATAATAAATTTTTTTTGAATTTTTTTTATTTTCATTCTTTTAACTTAAAATGATGTAAAGCTCTCCACCTAATTTTAATTTTTTGCACTCATTCAGCGTTTTTAGCCCTTTGTTGGTAGAAAAAACTAGTAAAGTGTTTTTTGAGTTCATTTTCCATATTTGTTTTGCTGTGTAATAAACTCTACGTCCTGGTTTAGTTATTGGTTTTATATTGTTTATAACTGGCTTTCCATTTTTGTACTTTAAAAATATTTTTGTGAAATCGCTTTTGAAGGTTTTAATGTTTGTAAAGTAATTTTTATAACCTAAAATAAAGCCTTCATTCCAAAGCACATCTAAAAATTTTTCGCAAATTTTTTTTTTTTGATGCAGAATAAAACTACGTTTAGCTAATTGACCGTTATTTATGTTGGCAAACATGTTCCATAAATGGTTTTTCATTAAAATTTTTATGAAAGTTGCTTAGAGTCAGAGTTGAACTGACGACCCAAGGATTTTCAGTCCTTTGCTCTACCTACTGAGCTATCTAAGCTTTTTTGAACGTGAATAAAAATGTTTTTATTTGGTTTGTATCGGTATTTGTAAAAGTTTAGTTTTAAAATTTTCAGGGTTAAATGTTTTTGTAATCAATTTTTTTTTAATTTTATTTGTCAAAAAAAACATTAGTTGAATTTTTAAATCAGAAAATAAAAATCGTTTTATTTTTTTTAATAAAACTAAAAATTTTTGAATTTTAAATGTAAAAATAGTTGTTTGTTTTGAATATGTTTTAAACAAAAATTGTTCTTGTGCGTTTTTATTTGCGTTTGGTGATGTTAACACAGAAATTTTTGTATAATTGTTTTTTTTATTTAAATAATTAGCTAAAGTTAAGTTTAATCGTAAGTTTTTTTTGTTGTAAAATCTTGTTATTAGTTTTAAAAAGTGTTTTATTGAATTTTTATTTTTTGATTTAATTTTTATATTTAATAAAAACATAAGTTGAAATTTTTATAAATTATTTTTTATTTAATGTAAATTTATACTATCACTTAAGTAAATGCATGTTAATACAGTAAAAACGTAAGCTTGAATTAAAGCTACTCCTAGCTCTAAGCCTACTAGTAATACTAAAATTATTAAAGGTAAAATATGGAAAATTGGAAGTACAGCATCAAGTGACAGCATCATTTTTAAAGAAAATCCAACTATTACTTTTAAAAGACAGTGTCCAGCCATTAAATTTATAAATAGCCGAACACCTAAACTAATAGGTTTTGAAATATATGAAATAAACTCAATTGGTACTAATAAAAGTGTTAATAAAAAAGATGTGTTAGCTGGCACAAATAATTCTATCATTTTATAATTATGTTTTTGAAAACATACAATAGTGGTTCCTATAAAAACTGAAAATGAAAGTAAAAAAGTTATAATTAAATGACTAGTTACCGTAAAACTATATGGAAGTAATCCTAATAAGTTAGTTAAAAGAATTACATTAAATAATGAAAAAATAAAAGGTAAAAATTTTTGTGCTTCTGAGTTATTACCTAAGTTATCAGCAACAAGTTGTGAAATCGTCATTATTAAGTATTCGATTAAAAGTTGCCATCGATTTGGTACAAAAAAAACAATATTTTCGCTATTATTTTTATTTGATTTTGGTGTTATGTAATAAGTTAGTAACACCATAAAAATAAGTATAATCATGTTAGCTAAAAATAAATTAGTAACTGTAAAATCAATTTTACCTTCGTAAATTTCTAAATTAATTAATGGAACAACTTCAAACTGTTCAATAGGACTTTTCATATTTGATAATAAAAATTTAACAGATAACAACTTTATATGAAAAAAAAATTGAAAGCCACGGTTTAAAAAATTGATAAGGAAGAAAAAAACTAAAAATAGTATTTACTGTTGATTGTTTTATTTTCATAGGTTTATACAATTTTCCAACTAATATTTTTTCGAAACATGTAATTTTTACAAGCCGAAGATAATAAAATGTAGATATTATACTTAATAATATTGTTATTAAAGAAACTAAAAATATATGAGATTCTATACTTGTTATAAATACATTCATTTTAGTTAAAAATCCAATAAATGGTGGTAGTCCTGCTGTTGAAAAAAGAGCTATTTGAAGTGTAAGTGTTAATATTGGATTAGTTTTTCTTAGCATTACAATATCGCCAAATTCTTTATTTTGTTTTTTCATGTATCTGTTTTTTTGTAATTGTATAGAAACTAACCCAGACCATGTTGCTAAACTTGAGCTTATATAAATAATTAAGTAAAAAACTGTTGTTTTAATACCATTTAGAGTACCTATTGTTAAAGCTAATAGTATGTACCCTATATTATTTATAGAACTGTAAGCAAGTAAGCTTTTTAATTTACGTTCTGTTAAACCTGCTATCGATCCTACAAGAATGCTTGAAGCAGAAGCAATAATAAGTGATTGATACAATGAACTTTTAAGTAAACTGTAAAATCCATAATAACAAATTTTAATAAGTATTACAATAACGCTAAATTTTGTTACGACAGCAAAAAAAACTGTAGAACTAGTAAGCGATCCTTCATAAATATCTAGTGACCATAAATGAAAAGGCGCGACAGCTAGTTTAAAAAAAAAACTAATTAAAATAAGAGTTAATGATGATTCTGCTAATCTAGATTGATTTGTTTTATTAGCTGATTTTTTATTATATGATATTTTTTTTGTTTTTATTTCTATTTCTTTCTTTTTAATATTTAACTCGATTTTTTCTTTGTTTTCTGAAGAAATATTGTAACCGGTATAAACTTGATTGTTTAGTTCTTTATCTAAAGTGGATGATAAAGTTTTTTTTTCTAATTCATTAAACTCAGTGATTTGTTTGTAATAATAAATATGTCTCCAATATTCTTGAAGCTCTTTAACTATTTCATTACAAAATGATAAATCTGCGTCATTTTTATTTACTTTTTCTTGGCATGCTGTAGCAATGTCTTGAACTACTAGCACTATAAGGTCTTTATCATAATCAATTCTTTTTAATATATCAAAAAGTTCAGTTAATAATGGGTTTTTAAAATGTTTTTTCTCTATAATATTATGTTGGTTTTCTATTTTTTGATTAAGTTGATTTTTTAGATCGATAATCATTTTGTCCGTTAGTTCATAATAAGGAAGCAGTGCGTATGAACTTTCATTTTTTTTGTTTTCTAACATTTTAAAAGTTTTTTCTATTAGTTTTTGAATTACTTCGCACACAGGACAAATAGTTTCATCTGTTTGTTTTAGAGCTTCGCACATTTGCTCTGTTAAGTTTAAAGATGATTTTTTTTTTTCAATTGCCTCATCAAAAAGAAAGTTTTCTATATTTAGTGTCGCTATTTTACAACGTTGTGCTGCGTTAACTTTTTTCATATGACGAATGAAATCAATATTACTTTGTTTTGTTATTTTATCGTTGTATTCAAAAGTTTTTTCTTGGTTAAGTGTACTTTCTGATATTGCAATTGAAGCATTATTGTTTTGAGTTTTTTTTTCAAAACAAAAGTTTTTGATTTTACTGTAAACTAATATTTTTTTTTTCAGTTTTTTTTCGTTAACTATAGTTTGAAAGCCTAAGCTACGTATGCTTACCTCTGAAAATTCTTTTGCAAGAAAGCCTTGATCTACTTTGTTTATTTCGTTTATTATATTTATTTCATCCTCTTTACAATTTGTTATGCTATCTAAGAAGTTTTCATTAATTAATAAGTTAATTATTTTATTAGTTGATAAATAACTTGATGCATCTTCTACATTTTCGAATAATGTTAATCTTTTTATTGCTTCACAAATTTTGTTATGTCTTCCAGTGCTTTTTAGTTTTTCACAAGTTTTTTTTATTTTATTTGACAATATAGATGATCGAAGACCTTCAATCTCCCAAGCTTGATTAAATCTGTTTATTATGTTTTGACAAACAGGAACATTATATTTTCCTAAGTCAACAGCAGTATCACAAGTTTTAAAAAGTTCGTTGATTAATAAATCTTTGTAAAATTTATTTAAAGTTAATTCATTTCGTTTGCTAAAATATGTTTCTAAAAAGTTGTAATGATAAGCAAATGCCTCCGTAGAAAGTCCTGTTTCATATATGTTTATCATTTTTTTTGTTTTTATTTTTATTCTACGCTCTTCTTCGTTAATTGCTTTTTTATAATTTTCAATTAATGTTTCACAAAACCAGCATTTTTTTTCAAAGTTATCCGGTTGCTGCATTATTTGTTTATTTTCGTACAATTTCTTTTCTATTTCAAGTTTTAAATTTTCTTTTTTATAACCATATACTTGGTTTTCATCTATTATTTTAAAACTTTCTAAATAATTTCTGCAAAAAGCACAGTGAATAGATTGGTACTCTTCGTAATTTATTTTTGTTTTTTGCGAATCGTACAATTTAAGAATTTCATCTTCAATAGATAAAGGTTCATTTTTTGAAATTGAGATTGGCATATTGTTACAACAATCGCAACATAAAAATTCTGCTAGTTTTAGAATTATTTTAAAATTGTTATTAAAAGATAATAAAATTCCAGCGTCATCTAAGTCATTTGTAATATCAAGAAATATATTATTAAATGGAGTTAAACTGTTTTCTATGGATTCGCTACTATTTGATTGAGTGTTATTGCTTGTTTTATATTCTATAACGCTTTTTTCAACTTCGCTATTAACGTCAGAAAAAATATTAAAAAAAAAAAAGTGAAAGCCTAGTAACACGAATAAACCAGAAATACCATACAATAAACTCCATCCAAGCAAAAAATAGGCTGCAGAAAGAGCACCTAAAATAAAATATTTTAATCCGCTTTCAATAGAATATATCGAATTTTTTTTAAACCCTGCTAACATATAAAGTGATAAACTTTGCAATTCAAGTGCTAAAAATATAGTTCCGAAATCATTAGCTGTTATAAGCATCGTTAAACCTAATATTGCATATAACATTAGTAGATCATATTCCGTGCTGTTAATTTTGTATTCTATGATATAGTCTTGTAAAAGATACATACAAAATAAAGAAGCAATTATTGTAATAATTTTAGCTAAAAATCCTAATGAATCGCTTAAAAAAGAAAATTCAAAAGAAAGGTGTTTTACAGTAATAGATCCTTCGTGAAGATATAAAAGTAATGTTAAAAATACGATTAACATACAAAGTGATGTTACTGAAAATTGAAGTAATACACTGTTATACTTTTTGTTGTACGCGATTAAACTGCAATGTGTTATAATTGTTACAGCAGTAAATGCTAAAAAAAATTCAGGAATTAGTGATAATTCATTTAAACTTATATTAAATATAGAGTTTTCTACTAAGCTCCAATCAAAAAAAAGAGATATTTGAGAACGTAAACTTTCATTGTTTTCAAATATAGACAGATCATCTATTATCCTAAAGGGTATAAAAAATTTATAACAAAGGTCTTCTTCAAAGTTATTTATCATAAAATGTAGTTTTAGAAAATGGTATTTTTCTATTTTTTTACTATTCTAAAAAATTAGTCTTTTTTGAGAAACGTTAGTAATTTTTTTTGTGTTTTAACAATTGACAATAGAATTTATTACCAAACAGCTTTTCTTATTCCACTAATTTCAGCTGATCTTGCGAAATTTAAAAACACGAGTCTAGATACATTCAAAATTTTAGTTAATCTTTTTTTACGTCTAGTTATAATACATCGGTTTGTAATTATAGTTTTAGAGCTAGTTTTTGGTAGGCTTTTCAGTTTGAAAAAAGCTTTCCATCTTGTTAAATAAAATAAATTTGTATTCTTTGATATTGTTTTAAAAATAAACCTGCTTTGTTCTAATTTTTTTATAACTTGTCGTATTTTTTTGTTTTTAATATTTAAAATTTTCATTTAAAATTTTTTTAAAATGTGGTAAAAGTATTTGTCAGAGAATTAATAAAAAGGTTAATTAAACTCTGTGTTTTCCCAGACAGATAAAAATTTAAAATTTCTGTATTCTTGATTTAATTCAATTATTTCCCTAACGACGCTTTTTTTTGTTTCGCTATAACGAGATTCAATATAGCCTGTTAATGGAAAGTTTTTTCTGCCCGGAAAACCTTCAAAACCATAATCTGTAAGAAGTCTAACCAAATTTAAATGATTAGTGAAAAAAACACCAAACATATCCCAAATTTCAGCCTCATGCCATTTTGCAGCAAAAAATAACCCCATAACAGAAGGGACAGGTTTTAATTCATTTACAAATATTTTTACTTTTAGTCTGTTATTATATCTTATACTAAGCAATTCATATACAATTTTAAACCGATATTTTTTTTCAGAATAGTCAACTCCAGAAATACAAGTTAAAATCTTAAATTGATATGAACAATGCAGTTTTAAAAACAATAAAACATTTACAAGTAATTTATCATTTAAAACTAAACTTACTTCATTTTCATTAATTTGAAATCTAAATATTGGGCATAATCGTTTAAGATTTTTTAAATGTTCGTAAAGTAGAATGTTTTTTGTCAAAGTTTAATTGTATTTTATTTAAAATATTTTTTATGATTTTTTAAAAAATCTTTATGCATATTTGACTTTATCGTGCGGTCTTCTGAAAAAAAAAAACTATTTTCATTTTTTTTTATAAATAAATGTTGAATAATTGTGTTGTTACTATTTAAAGACAAATTTTTGTCATAAAAACTTAGGCTACCATTTGGAAAAATTATAACATTTTTTATTTTCATGATAAAATTATTATAAAAAAATAATCAGACGTTATCGATCTATCTCTCCAAAAACAATATCTTTAGTACCTATAATTGTAACTACGTCAGCAATCATATGATTTTTAGAAATAAAGTTTAATGCTTGCAAATTTGCAAATCCTGGAGATTTAATTTTGCAACGATAAGGTTTATTTGTATTATTTGAAATTAAATAAACACCAAATTCACCCTTTGGAGCTTCTGTACCTATGTAAGTTTCACTCGTTGGGACTGTAAAACTTTGAGTAAAAAGTTTAAAATGATGTATTAAAGACTCCATAGATTGTTTCATATCATTCCTAGATGGAGGAACCAATTTATTATTCTCTGTTTTAAGAGTTCCGTACGGTATATGTAAAAGGCATTGTTCTATTATGTTTATGGACTGTTCCATTTCAAACATCCGAATCAAATATCTGTCAAAACAGTCGCCATTTATCCCTTTAGCAACTTTAAAATCTAATAAACTATATGTTTCATATGGTTGACTTTTACGTAAGTCCCAATTTACTCCTGAACCTCTAAGCATAACTCCACTAAATCCAAAATTACATGCGTTTTCTGCTGAAATAATTCCTATATCTACTAAACGTTGTTTCCAGATTCTATTACAAGTTAACATCTCTTCGACTTCTAAAATTCTGGTTTTAAATTGTTTTAAAAAAATATAAATATCAGTTAACAGGCCTTTAGGTAAATCACAATAAATTCCTCCTGGTCTAAAAAATGCTGCATGCATTCTGGCACCAGAAATTCGTTCGTAAAATTCCATTAATTTTTCTCGTTCCTCAAAAGACCATAAAAATGGAGTCATAGCACCAACATCCATTGCATGACAACCGACAGCCAATAAATGATTTAAAATTCGAGTAATTTCTGCAAGTAATACTCGAATATATTGAACTCTTTTTTCTATTTTACAAGAAAGCAATTTTTCAACTGCTAAACAATAAGAATGCTCTTGAGACAACATAGAAACATAGTCTAACCTATCAAAATAAGGTAAAGCTTGAACATAATTTTTATGTTCAATTAATTTTTCAGTACCTCGGTGAAGTAAGCCTATATGAGGTATAGCACGTTTTATGGTTTCACCACTTAGTTCTAGAATAAGTCTAAGTACACCGTGCGCCGCTGGGTGCTGAGGTCCAAAATTTACAGTAAAATTTTTAATTTTATTTAAAAGCAAGTTTTTTTTCAACACAAAATGATTATTATAATAATTTTAATTAACTTTTACAAAAAGCATTTAACCAATACTAAAATTTTAGACGTAACTACAAAAAAGTTCATCTGGTCGACAAATAAAAGAGGTTAAGTCGTAAGATAGTTTTTTTATTTTGTTTTTTGTTTCTGCTTTACTAATTTCTCTTAGTAACATCATTTGTATAGCTAATGACTGATGTTTCAATCCTTGAATTATTTGGTATTTAGCTTTTATCGGTCGTTTTTTAGTAAAATTTCTGGTTTTACAGTTAACAAATCGCATATTGTAATTTAAATATCGTTTATCTAAAAGATATGGCAAGTTATAAATTTCTGAGACACATAATAAATAATTTTGAAATTCTTTCTCAACATAATTGAAATAGTTTTGTAAATCTATTTGTAGAACGGCGCCGTTTTCTAAAATATGATGTTGTAGTAAAATATAATATTCCATTTTACTAAAACATGGTAAAAATAGAAGTTGTAATATTTCACGAGAAAAAAAATAATCTTCATAAAATTCATTTTGTTGAAGTTTTAAGAAAAGTTTTTGTAGCAAATTTTTTTTTTTTCTTAATTCTGATAATGAACACTCATAAACTAAAGATCCGTAAATTTCAGGATCTCTTTTTGCAGGGATTTCCCGATCTTTTATATAATATTTTTTTATAAACTTAAAGGTACTTTCTAAAAGTTGTAAATATGTTTTGTGTAGAAAAGCTCTACGAACTCTAAGAGGTGTTGCATCATTATTTTTCATAACTTAACTTCAAAAGTTTTAAAATAAAATATTTTTTATTGCCCCCACCAATATAAGCTTCCTAGTAAGAATATCCATACAACATCTACAAAGTGCCAATACCAAATAGCTGCTTCAAAACCAAAGTGATGAGTGTCAGTAAAATGGTTTAAAACTACTCGAATAAATGAAACAAATAATGCAATAGTTCCTACTAATACATGGAAACCGTGAAATCCTGTTGTCATATAAAAACAAGATCCAAAAACACTATCACTAATATTAAACGGTGCGTCTGTATATTCTAAACCTTGTAAAGCAGTAAACAGTAAAGCTAATCCAATAGTAATAAGCAGAGCTAGAATCGTATGCTTTTTAGCTTTGGTAACTATAGCATGATGCCCCCATGTAACAGTTGCACCAGAACTAAGTAATAAAAATGTATTAGTTAAAGGTATCCCGCTTAAAGTTACTGGCAGAATTGATTTAGGAGGCCATACCCCTCCTATATTAAAAACAGGCGAAAGACTAGAATGAAAAAATGCCCAAAAAAATGCAAAAAAGAACATAACTTCAGAAACAATAAATAAAATCATACCAAATCTTAACCCTCGTCGAACTATAATTTTATGTTGATCTTCAAAAGTTGCCTCTCGAATAACATCTCTCCACCAAATTGACATAATGTATAACATTAAAAATAATCCATTTAAAAGCAATGTCCATCCACCTACAAAATTATGCATCCAAGTAACTAAACCTACAGTTAGCATGAATACGCCAGAAGAAGTTAATAAAGGCCAAGGACTAGGATCTATTAAATGATATGAATGCTTCGTAAAAAGTGTTAAATTGCGGTTATTTTTTAAAAACATATTATTTTTTAATACAAAAAAAACAGTTATAAATATATTTTAGTTTATTACAAAGTTTAATTTCGTACTTTTCAGATACGCAGAACATTTTACCATTGTTTTAGAATGCCGTGAGTACAAATCTCTGTTACCAAGGTAAAAGTCTTGAAGCCAAAATTTAATTTTAGTATTAAAAGTTTTAGACAAAAGAAAAAAAAACATAGAAGTTTTTATAAAAAAAGGTTTGTTTTCTGATAATTGATAAAACATCAATCGTGTAAAAATTTTTACAGGAAGCAAATGTAAAGCTAAATAATTTTTAAATTTAAATGGGTTTTTAGATCTAAAAAAAATTCTTTGTTTATTTTTTATATCTTTTGTAAACCAAATTTTTTTTCTTGTATATCTAAAAATTCTTCGTAAAAATCTCCAGTCATTTTTTAAACTAAGTTTAGAAACAATTATGCTAATTGACTTTTTAAAAAAACCTTCAGTGTTAACATATGTACCAAAATTATTATAAAAATTTTCTGTTGGCACATAAAAACAACTTCTAACATTCTCATTTTTTTTTAGAGTTTTTGTAAACCATGAGCTGTTTTCTATACTTGAACTTTGATAAATTGCTACTTTGGGAATTTTATTGCCTGTTTTAATAATCAAATAATTTAATACCCTTAGTTCCAATAATTTTTTTAAAGAAAAAATATAAAGTGGGGTATTAAAAAAATAAAGTGTATTATAACTAATTAAATCAACAGGTTGAATTGCTGAAAAGTTATTTAACATATTAGCACCTACGTTATTTAAAGAATAATTTAAAATATTTAATCCATTCCAGTTTTTTGTAGAAATAGATGTATATGCTTTTAGTGTTTCAATAAAAATATTGCAGTTTTTATTATCAATACGTCGAAAATAATCTGAATTTAACACTACAATTGGGTGATTAGAGTTTTTAAATAATTGATTTACTAAACTATTACCTTCAAGAATTGAACTCATTACTTTTAAAGTGGACCCTAGTAAAAAAACTGGGAAAGTTAAATCTAATAAAGAGCTTAATGAAACTATATTAAAATTACTTTTTAGATAACGTTTTCTTATTTTTAAATTTAAATAAGATCCTTCGTGTCTAGTATTTACGCCAATAAATAAACATAAATCAGATTTTAATAAATTTGTTAAGTTTGTACTTGACGAGTTAAGTTGAAATCCACTTTCTAAATCATTATTTTGTGGTAATACTTCAGCTGTTTTTATTTTTAAAAATGAATATTTATAAAAAGTGAACAGAAGTAAACTAATTAATTCTAGACTAATACTTGTCCCGAAAACCAAAATAAAATAGGAAGTTTCAATTATATGGGTATTTAAATGGTCATAAAAATAAAAAAGAAGTAGAATTATTTCTGTTAATTTTCGTCGTAACTTTTTTTTATTTTTATTTCTTTTAACAAATACTGATTTAAGAATAGTTCCAGATGGTAAACCTTCAAAAGAAAACCTAGTTCTATCATTAATCCAAGGTGTATCTTCTTCATTAGTTGTTAAATTAGGTAAAAGTCGCCTAATCTTATCATAAGCAATTCCTGCTCTAAGTGATTGACCAAATCCATCTGTAGAATCTATTGAAGATTTGTAAATATGTTCCCATACTCTAATGGTAAAAGGATAAGGCCTTCCTGTTAAAGCTCCATTTAATAATAAATTTGGAAATTTATTATTAGAAATGGTTAATGCTAATAGTGTTACATTATTTTTAATTAGCTTCATACTAATGAGATTTTTTTTAGCCTCTTTGTGAAAGAACCTACAGGACATAAATCAATTAAATTACCTGATAATTCTGAAGTTAGCTGACCGTTTGATTTGTAAATTCCAACTTCACTATAAACGCCCCGTCCAAATATTCCAAGTTCCTTTAAACCAGCAATTTCAAAACAAAATCTAATACAACGTGTGCAATGAATACATCTTGTCATTGCAGTTATAATAACCGGACCTATATATTTATCATCAACCATTCGTTTATATTTATAAAAACGTTTACTCGCAACACCATGTATTAATGAATGGTCTTGCAAATCACATTCACCTGCTTGATCACAAATTGTACAATCAATTGGATGATTTAAAAGTAAAAATTCTAAAATATTTTCACGAGATTTAAGAATTAAAGGACTTTCCGTAAAAATTTCACTATTTAAATAAGATTTTAAATTTATGGCACAAGATATTACCGGTTTTAGCGCATTTTTTGATTCAACAAAGCACATTCTGCAATTTCCTGCAATGGAAAGTTCTTGATTATAACAAAAGTTAGGGATATGAATACCTACAGCTTCAATGGACTCTATTAAAGGTAGATTATTCGTCGAACTTAAAGTAAAATTAAATTCATAACTCTTGTTGTTTATGGTAATTAATTTTTTCACAAAAAAATTCTATTTTTTTTTACGTATCTTTTTATTTTTTTTTTGACTAGATTTTTCCTGCTCTTGATACCGATTAACAAATCTAGAGGCAGTCTGCGCATTTGAATGAGTTCTTTGGCCTCTAACAGGTAAACCTTTTTTAAGTCTAATTCCTCTATACGTATTGATTAATGCTAAGTTATTTTCATTTTGTTTTATTATTTTTTTTAAGTCGCTTGCAAAAGCTATACTAGTTGATAAATTTTCAATTAAATTTAATAAATCGAAAATTTGTTCGTCAGACATGTTTTTAACTTTTAAATTAGGAAGAAATCCGAGTTTTTTACAAATAAGTTTTGACCTGTTTTTGCCTATACCATAAATAGAAGACAACGCAATAAAAATAGATTTGTTATCTGGCAACTGAGTTTTTAAAACATAAATCATATTAAAAAAAAATTAATTCAATTAATGTATTAACACTCATATGAATTGATGTTAAAAAAATATTTGGGTTTACACCAATAACCAATGTAAATAAAGCTAAAGGTAATAAAGTTACAAATTCACGTTTGTTTATATCCAACATTTTTTTGCAATATTGAGCTTTTAAATTGCCATACGAAATACGATTAAATAGCCACAAAGAGTAGCAACCGCTAAGAACCATACTCGCTGAACCAAAAACTCCTACACTATTACTTATTTTAAACAAACCTGTTAAAATTAAGAATTCTCCGACAAAGCTACTTGTTCCCGGTAAACCTATGTTTGCCAAAGTAAAAAACAAAAAAAAAATTATACATACAGGCATAACATGAGCTAAACCACCATAATATTTTATTATTTTAGTGTGATGTCTATCATAAAAAATACCAATAATTAAAAAAAGCGCGCTAGCAACAAAACCGTGGCTCAGACATTGCAATATAGCTCCTTCCACGCCGATCGTGTTAAAACTAAAAATTCCAAGTACTACCAAATTCATATGAGCTATTGAAGTGTACGCGATTATTCTTTTAAAGTCACTTTGACGAATTGCAGTAAAAGATGTGTATATTAAACTGACTATACATATAGAATAAACCAATGGAACAAAATAAAATGAAGCTTTGGGCAATACTGGTATAGAAAACCTAATAAAACCATAAGTTCCTAATTTTAATAAAACCCCTGCTAATATAATTGAACCTGCAGTCGGTGCTTCTACGTGAGCTTCCGGTAACCAAAGATGAACAGGCAACGAAGGTACTTTACTTGAAAAAGAAACAAAAAAACTAAACCAGATTAGCTTTTGTTCTATTTCAGAAAATGAAAAAGTTAGTAAAACTTCATAATTTGTAGTCCCTAATTGAACTTGGGCGTAAATAACAGATAATAACATTAAAATAGACCCTAACAATGTATATAAAAAAAAATAGTAAGAGGCTTTTACTTTTCTTTCTCTCGAACCCCAGATACCGATAATTAAAAACATGGGAATCAAAACACTCTCAAAAAAAATGTAAAACATAAACAGCTCGATAGAACAAAAAGCTCCTATTAAAAAAAATTCTAATATTAAAAACGCCAACAAATAATTTTTAATATTATTTGTTTTATTCCAACTTAGAACAATGCATAGTGGAAAAAGTAATGTAGTTAATAACAAAAAAAACAAAGAAATACCATCAATTCCTAACGCACAATTTAAATTAAAATAAGAAACCCAAATATTATTAGTAATAAACTGAAAACCACCTGTATTTTTTTCAAAAAAAACCCAAATTAATAAAGAACTAATAAATGTTAATGATGAAATGTTTAAAGCAATACGTTTTATAAGCAGATTTTGTTTTATTGGTATTATAATTAAAACTCCTATTAGCGGAATTAATAGTACGTAAGTTAACAAATTTTGCTCTAAAAACATTTTTTATTGTTTTGTTTTTTAAAAAACTAAACTACTTTTAAAACTTTTAGAAAACTGTCTATAAAAAATTTGAAGTTTTGCTTTTTTTAAATTAAAATTTATACTTATAACTATTGAACCAACTATTCCTAAAAACAAAATTAAACCAGCAGTCAATAACTGCACAACAAAATTGACAGATAAGACTTGCCCTAAAACCTCAATATCTGATAACATATCTAATTTAAAAATCAAGTTTGAATGAGAATTTGTTAACCAACCTTGATTTAAATATGGATTTACTCGAAAGTTTTTAAACGCTAAAAACAATAACTCTACCAAAAAAATTAAACTTAAAAAGATGCTGTACGAGTAAAGAAATAAACGATTATTTACTTGATACAATTTTATATCTAGTAACAATACTACAAATAAAAACAAAACGGCAACAGCTCCTACATAAATCGTTATAAAAATCAACGCTATAAACTCACATTTTAAAATCAGTAAAATAATAGAAGCTGAAACATAACTCAGAATTAAAAATAACACTGCATGAATTGAATTCGAAGCGATGATAACCATTAAAGAACTGAAAACTAATATCATTGTAATTATTCCATGTAAAACTTCAATCATTTATCTATTTTTTGTTATTAAACAACAAAGAAATAATAGAATGCATAATAACTATTAAGTTGCAAAAAAATCTCCAGTTAGTATTTAAAACTTTGGAGTCAATCCAATTAATAGTTTTTGTGTCAACAGAACAGCTGCCATAAAATAACTGCATAATTTATGTATACATATATTTTTTAAATTATTAACTTTTTATCAAAACTGACTAAGGAATCGAACCTTTGTATAAAAATATTGTACACCAAGCGTCAGTTAATATTTCCAGCTACACGTTCCCGTACAGCTACCTTGTTACGACTTCATCCAAATAATTAGTTCCCAATAGACGTACGAACTTTTGATTCGAGCATCATCAAGCAAAACTAACTCTCTGCATGTGACGGGCGGTGTGTACAAGGCCTAAGTACGTATTCACCGCAACGTGCTGATTTGCGATTACTAGTGATTCCAACTTTATGTAGACGAGTTGCAGTCTACAATCCGAACTGGGAAAACTTTTAAAGATTGACTAGAATTCTACGAATTTTTGTAACTTATTGTAGTTTTCATTGTAGCACATGTGTAGCCCAACCCATAAGGGCCACCTTGACTTGACTTGATTCTTACCTTCCTTCAACTTATCATTGACAGTATCTTTAAAGCAAAATTAAAACATTTTTAAAAAAGTAATATTAAAACTTAAAAGGTAAGAGTTGCGCCTGTTACTGGAGTTAACCAAGTTTCACAACACGAGCTGACGACAGTCGTGCAACACCTGTAAAACATTTTGTATAATTATTACATTTTGGGTATTTAAGAACTGTAACAATTATTTTAATATCTTATTCAAGGGTTGGTAAGGTTTTGCGCGGATTATCGCATTAAACCACATGCTCCACCACTAGTAGTAGGCCCCCGTCAGTTCCGTTGAGTTCCAACCTTGCGATCGTACTCCTCAGGCGGAGTGCTTCTGGCGTTAGCTTAAAAACCCAAACAATGTATTATTTTGTATACCATAAAATTTTATTTTATTAACTTGTTGAGCTACAGCACTCAGTATTTACAGTGTAGACTACCAGGGTATCTAATCCTGTTTGCTCCCTACACTTTCGTCCCTCAACGTCAGTTTTTACTAAAGAGTCGTCTTCACTTTCTGGTGTTCCTTCGGTATGTTAAACGGATTTTACCCCTATCATACGAAATTCTACTCTTCTGAATAAAACTCAAGTGATGCAGTTTTATATACTGATTTAAAGTTGAGCTTTAAAATTTAATATATAACTTACGTCACCGTCTACGGACCCTTTACGCCCAGTCATGATGGATAACGCTTGCCCCTCCCGTATTACCGCGGCTGCTGGCACGAGTATTAGCCGGGACTAAAAACTTTTGTAAATTGTCATTATCATTTTTACCGAAAGAACTTTACAACCCAAAAACAGGCCTTCAATCATTCAAGTAGTATTGCTGGATCAAACTTTCGTTCATTGTCCAATATTCCTCACTGCTGGCCAAAGTTAGGCCTGGACCTTGTCTCAGTTCCAGTGTGGTTGATCATCCTCTAAGATCAACTAAAGATCGATGGCTTGGTAGTCTTTAAACACTACCAACAACCTAATCTTACGCAGCATCATCTTTTAACAACTGTAAAAATCATAAAAATACAGTTTTTAGTTTATTTGATAAAACTTTATTCAGTATTAACAAAAAGCTTTTGCAAACTTTTTCTTCAAAAAATTGAATATGCCATGTCCTGAATTAAAAGGCAGATTTACTGCATATTACTCACCCGTTCGCTACGAAAGCTTTTAATTTTCTTCCGTTCAACTTGCATGTGTAAAGCATACTACTAGCGTTCACCCTGAGCCAGGATCAAACTCATATTAGATTAGTTTAATACTATTTAAATAGCATCAAACTAAATTTAGATTAAAATCTTTTTTATTATATTTTTTTAATTATAAATAAAGTCACAACCAAAATGTTTAAAAAGTTAAGATGTTAGTACTTGTTAGCTCAAAATTTTTCAATTCTTACACATCAAGCCTATCAATGTAATTTTCTTTTACAGTTTAAAAAACTTGTTTTAAGGTTAATTTCTCGCTTAGATGCTTTCAGCGATTATTTAGTACGAATTTAGCTACTCGACGATGCTAATGGTTTAACAATCGATTCACCAGAGATTCGTTTTTCCCGGTCCTCTCGTACTAAGGTCTAATCCTTGCAATTTTTTTCACTTACGGTAGATAGGGACCGAACTGTCTCACGACGTTCTAAACTCAGATCATGTACCGCTTTCCTTGGCGAACAGACAAACCCTTGGAACCGCTTACAGCTCCAGGATGCGATAATCCAACATCGAGGTGCCAAACCACCCCGTCGATAAGGTCTCTAGAGAGTGATTAGCCTGTTATCCCTGGCGTACCTTTTATCCGTTGAGCGATGACCTTTTCCACTCAGAATCATCGGATCACTATAACCGACTTTCGTCCCTGTTCGATTTGTCAATCTTACAGTCAAGCAAGTATTAATACTATTACGCTTTAAAGTTGTCAAACAACTTCAACTTACCTTTAGCACACCTCCGTTACTCTTTAGGAGGCGACCGCCCCAGTCAAACTACCCATTATGCACTTTTCTTTTTATAATAAAGTTAGTATCTGAAAAAATTTAAGAGTGGTATTTCACGAACGTCAAAACAGTTTGCCGAGGCAAAGGACTTTAAAAACTTCCCACTTATACTAAGCAATAAAAATTTTCATAACAATGCATAATTATAGTAAAGGTGCACAGGGTCTTTCCGTCTAGCCGCAAGTATTCCGCATCTTCACGGAAAATTCAATTTCACTGAGTGTGTATTGGAGACAGTGGGACAGTCGTTACGCCATTCGTGCAGGACACCAATTAAATGCCAAGGAATTTCGCTACCTTAGGACCGTCAGAGTTACGGCCGCCGTTTACTGGAGGTTAAGGTTGAAGCTAAAACTTCTTCCTTTATTCTTTCAGCACTGGGCAGGCGTCAGCCTCAATACATCTTCTTACGAATTAGCAGAGACCTGTGATTGCGATAGGTAAATTTTTTTGTTAAATCCCCCGCTAACAAACCGTACATGAATCTTTTAATTCATACGGCTTTAGCTTTTTTTAAAAACTTATCAAAAAAGTAAAAGTTTGTCTATACTAAGTTTTTAAAAAAAGCCATGTGTAAGTCAGCACTTTTTCAAGTAAATCTAATAAATTTTTAAAGTATATGTTAAAATTTAAGATTTTATCAAAAACCATTAACGTTTTTGCATTCGCTTTTTACACAATCTTTTACCTGCAATTTATCATTTTATATTAATAAAAAAATTACAGGCTTACCCTGTTTCAAACACAACACCTTTTTAAGATTACTTAGATTTTGTACTCTACTCCGGGCAAAAATGTCCAATCATATTTAGCATAAAAAGAACTAAATACCAACTTATTGCCAAAAAGTTTTTTACCAAAACTTACCGTTTTTACGAAGCCTAATATTGTACAATTTACTTTAGTTAATCATATAATCTTTTTTAACCTAAATATTTAATTACACTTTTTTAGTTTTGTAATAGTTATTTTTTGCAGCTTCCTGTTTTTTCGTTACCAATAAAACATGTGCAAAATAGGTTCTTCTCGATTTGGAAAAGAAGTCACTATTTTCAAGTGAATTGCTGTGTTTGACTTTCAGGTCGCACTTTTTATTAAACAGTCGCTGTCCCCGATTTTGTGCCAACTAGTACAAGGTTGCCCTTATAAAGTCATTCTTTATCCCAAAGTTACAGAATCATTTTGCCGAGTTCCTTCAATACAATTCTCTCAAGCGCCTTAATTTACTAAATTTATTCACCTGTGTCGGTTTAAGGTACGGTTTTTTAAAAAAAATATTTATTAAGCTATTTCTTGAAAATATTAAACAACTTTTATTTTAAAACCGTTAAATAAAAATTATATTTATATTCTGTCACTTAAAATAAAAAAAGAAGTTGTTATCTTTAACTCATCAATACAAATAACTTTCGTTAATTTTCTTAGAGACCGATTAATTTTTACCAGAAAGGATTAGCCTTTTTCTGGAAACCTTGAATTTCAGGCGACAATGTTTCGCACATTGTTTATCGCTACTCATACCAACATTATCACTTCTGATCTCTCCAATTTATGTTACCATAAATCTTTTTTAATATACAGAACGTTCTGCTACCATTTTTTTAATTAAATATTAAAAAAATCTATAGTTTCGGCAAATAATTTAAGTCCCTATACATTTTAAATATAAAAAAACTAGACCAATGAGCTGTTACGCTTTCTTTAAAGGATGGCTGCTTCTAAGCCTACCTCTCGGTTGTTCATATTCTTTTATAATTTTCGCACTTAATTACTTTTAAGGGCCTTAACAAATAGTCTGGGCTGTTTCCCTTTTGACTTATGGATCTTAGCATCCATAGTCTGTCTGTTTAAAACCTTTTTTTTGTATTCGAAGTTTCAGTAAAGTCAGTAAGATTGATCATCCCCATTCTTTAACGAGAGCTCTACCCCATAAAAAAGTAAATCTTTAAACGCTCTACCTAAATAGATTTCGCAGAAAACCAGCTATCTCTAGGTTTGATTGGCCTTTCACCCCTAACCACAAATCATCTCAGTATTTTTCCACATACACGAGTTCGGTCCTCCAAAAAGTGTTTCCACTTAAAATTCAACCTGTTCATGGTTAGATCACCTAGTTTCGGGTCTTATTCTAGAGACTTAAAAGTTTTTTTAAACTTAATTTCTTTTCGCCTACATACTTATAGTTATTTAAGCTCGCCACTAGAATAAACTTGTTGGTCCATTATACAAAAGGTACGCTGTCACTATTAAAAAGCTTCAACTGTTTGTCAGCATTAAATTTCAGTATTTTTTCAAACTCACGAGTTTTTTTCACCTTTCCCTCACGGTACTATTTCACTATCAAGCATCAAAACTTTAAGACTTTGAGGGTGGGCCCCCAATATTCAAACAGTACATGACTTGTACAATTTTACTAATTAACTTTTTAAAATGGATTTGTCCACAGGGCTTTCTACTATTTTAGGTAGGCATCCTTCTTTGGCTGCTAAGGTTATAATAACTATACATTAAACAAAAGCCTTTAAAAAAGTTTAGTCTTTTACCGCATTCGTTCGCCACTAATAACGGCATCTCGGTTGATTTTTTTCTTAGCTACTAAGATGATTCAATTCACTAAGTTTTATACAATAAATTTTCTTTAAAGATTATTTTTATTGTAAACTTAATCGATAAAGTTCGGTTTTCCGTTTAGTATGACAGTTTTTTTCTTTTTACTGTTAATTTTTTATTAAACAGATGGTAAAAGAATATCATACAGTTTTGATGTTAAGGCATCCGTTTAATGCTTTAAGACTTTTCAAAATGTTTTGGGGGCGAACAATGGGATTTGAACCCATGACTTTTAGAACCACAATCTAATACTCTTCCCAAACTGAGTTATGCTCGCCTTTATTTTTATAATTATACTACAATATCATAAACAAATCTTTGTCAGTTTTTTTTACCATGACTCAAAAATAGAAAAAAAAATTGCAAAAAAAAAATAAATGCAATACGATAGTCAAAAGTTTCACCTAAAACTGACCAAAACTGTCGAATACTTAAAAAGAAACTTACGCCAGCAAGCATAACAAAAAGATAATGATACATATACCTAGTTTGGATTTTATGTAAACCTAAAGAAATTTTTTTTATGAAATGACTTAAACCTGTAGGTCCTAAAATCTCAATTATACCACGATCTACAATTTTATAACTAACTGAAAAACTGAAATGAAAAAAAAACTGTCCTATATATTCATTGTAAATTTTATCAAAAAACCATTTTTTATTTAGAAAATTATAAATTTTCTTACCTAAACTACTTATTTTAAGTTTAAATAAAAATTTAGAACTATATGTATATAAATAAAATGAACAAATTAAAACGAATAAACTAAATACAATAGGCAATAATTTATAAAAACCAGGAATAAATTCAGAATCTACAACATTAGCTGTTTCTGGACTGTTGTAGATCGCGTTTCCCCAAAAGCAACTTCCCCATCCAACAAGCATGTCTTTAAAAAAAAAACCTATAAAAATACTAGGAACCGCTAGAATACCTAAAACTGTACTAATTTGATAAGATGAGTCACAAGCATTTTCAATAACAGGTTTATACCCATTAGTGTTGGATAAGAAGGCTAAAAATAGAAGTCGCGTGGAATAAAAAGTAGTTAAAAATGCACTTATTGTTCCAAAAGAATAACTTAAATAACCTGAACAGTCATATTTACTAAAAGCAACCTCTAGTATTAAATCTTTAGAATAAAAACCTGTTAAAAACGGAAAGCCAATTAATGCTAAAGATCCTATAACCATTGTAGAGTACGTGAAAGGCAGTAAATTTTTTAAACCTCCCATTTTTCTCATATCTTGCTCGTCTAAAATAGCATGAATTACTGAACCTGCACCTAAAAATAACAGAGCTTTAAAAAATGCGTGATTAGCTAAATGAAATACTCCAACTTCGTAATGAGATAATCCACAAACAAATACCATGTAACCTAATTGACTACATGTAGAGTATGCAATAACTTTTTTAAGATCATTTTGCAATAACCCTACAGTTGCAGCAAAAAAACAAGTAATAGAACCTAAAAATACAACATATTTTAAGAGATCTTCTGTAAACTCATAAATAGGAGAACATCGTCCTAATAAAAAAACTCCTGCCGTCACCATAGTCGCAGCATGGATTAAAGCAGAAACTGGAGTAGGCCCTTCCATAGCATCAGGTAACCATGTATGTAGACCTAATTGAGCTGACTTACCGATAACTCCAATAAACAAAAATATTCCAATAACTGTTAACAAGTTTAAATTTAAATTTAAAAAATTAGTTGTTTTTTCTTTTAATAATGGAGTTAAAGCAAATACAGTTGCATAGTCTAAAGTTTTATAATTAACAAAAATAAGTAAAATTCCAATAACTAAACCAAAATCCCCTATTCGATTAATTATCATAGCTTTGATAGCTGCTTTATTCGCTTGAATACGCGTATACCAAAAATTTATTAATAAGAAAGAACAAAGCCCTACACCTTCCCAACCAACAAACATCTGAACAAAGTTATCCGCTGTCACAAGAATTAACATAAAAAACGTAAACAAAGATAAATAAGACATAAAACGTGGTAAATGGGGGTCATGTGACATGTATTCTGTTGAATATAAATGGACTAAAAATGAAATAAAACTAATTATAAAACACATAGTAATAGTTAAACTATCAAAAAGAAAACCCCAGTTAATGTTTAAAGCTCCAGAGTCAACCCAACTAGTAAGTTTTATATATACGCAACAGTTATTAACCGAAACCTCATAAAAGACTATACAAGAAATTAATAAGACTATACTTAAACAAATAGTAGAAAAAATAGATGAACCTTTGAACCCTAGGGTTTTACCGAATAATCCAGCAAAACAAGCACTAATCAGAGGTAATAAAATTATTAATGTATACATTTTTATAAATAAAAGTTTTTTAAACTATTAACTTTTTTATTAATTCTGACAATACTTTACCCCATTTTTGTACCCATTTTAAAAAAATTAAATAAAGAAACATAAATAAGAAATTTACATTATCTAATTCATTAATTAAAATTAAACTTCTAATAATTTTTTTTTTTCTAAATTTTAAATTTTTTAAAATTCCTAAAAAATTTTTGTTACTAATAACAAAATTAAAAAAACTAACAAAAGTTACTAAAAACCAAACAATACTAGAAAATATTAAACAAGGATCTGTTAAAGCCATTTAAATTAATTAAATATTGTATTATAAAAATATTAATGAGAGAGGGAGTTGAACCCACGGCATTTGGATTATGATTCCAATGTTCTACCGAACTGAACTATCCCATTGGTTTATTACTAGATTAATATATAATAAGCTTAAATGGATTTGAACCATTGGCCTTACGCTTATCAAGCGTACGCTCTAAAACCAACTGAGCTATAAGCTTAAAATTATTTATAATATTTACACTTCACGAGATTTGAACTCATAACCATCAGCTTAGAAGGCTGCTGCTCTATCCATTAAGCTAGAAGTGTTAGTGCAGTATTTTTAATTGTAAAAAAAACAAATCAATTAATCCCAGTCAAGAGCACCTATCGACCAAATATACAAATATACAAAATTTAATTCAAAAATAAAGTCAATCATCGACCAAAACCCTAAAATATTCAATTTCGAAAGTGACACACTCCACGGTAACAAAAATGCAGTTTCTATGTCAAATACAATAAAAATTATCGCAAGCAAATAAAATTTAATATCAAACTTGTGTCGCGAGTCATTGTAAGGCTCAAAACCACATTCATAAGTCGATAGCTTTTCAATATCTGGTTTTTGTACTACAAAAAAAAACGAAAAACCAAGTATAACAAAAGAGAGTACAAAAGCCGTTAAAACTATAACTAATACTGGAAAATACTCATTTTTGAACAACGAGATATTCGCATAATAAAAATTATTTGAAGCATAAGTGAAAAACATTGCCATAAATTTAATTTTTAAAAAAGTTAACTTTTTTTATGATAAATTTCTCAAGTAGGAAAAAAAATAAAATATATAAGTTAAAACGTTCTGTTAACAAATTTTTGTTCAGTTTTTTATATTTTTGCCAAAAGTGGGATTTGAACCCACGAAAAATGGATTATGAGCCCAACGAGTGATCCAACTCTCCTTTTTGGCTATTTAAAACAAAAGCGAGTTTAGTTGTGCGTAAAATAAATTTTATTTTATAAAAACTATTTCACGACTAGTAAAACGCTTGCTAAAAGAATAAAAACACTTAATTTTGTTAATTTCTAAATAAAATAAATTCAAAAATGAAAAAGAAAAAAGTTATTTTTAAAACTAAAGTGCAAAAAGAAGTAAAAAAACAATCATTAAAGCAAATAGTGCAATTGCTTCTGTTAATGCGAATCCAAGAATAGCCATTTTGAATAATTCATCTTTGTATGATGGATTTCTAGCGATTCCAAGTATTAAAGAACCGAATACTGTTCCAATTCCAACTCCAGCACCAGCTAATCCAATAGTTGCTAATCCTGCACCTACGTATTTTGCTGCATTTAATATTACTTCATTAAACATTGTGTTTTAATTTTATATATTGTATAATAAATAAATTATACTTAGTTTTATTTAAGTCTAACGATTTTTAGTTTCAAGCTGATATCTTTTTGTTAAAAAATTTTAGTCTAAAAAAACACAGAACAAATCATAATTGTATTTTAGTAGATTATAAAAACAGTATTAAATAGTTTTTAATATATCTTTAACGGGATTTGAACCCGTGTTTACACCGTGAAAGGGTGTCGTCCTACCAGGCTAGACGATAAAGACAAAAATTTAAAGTTTTGTTTCATTTTTTCTATTTTGATTCTCAGAAACAATATTTCGTTAAAAAAATTGAAAAACAAGTTTCACTTGAGTTCTAAAGATTTCAGGAAACTTAAACTATAAAAAGTTACATCATACTTTATTGTTTTTATAGAAATTAAATATCTTTTGGATAAGGAGGGATTCGAACCCCCGGTAATTGTTTAAATTACACTAGTTTTCAAAACTAGCACTTTAAACCTCTCAGTCACTTATCCTTTTTTGTGTAAAAAATTTAATTTTTAAAAAAACTTTTACTTCGATAATATACCCATAAAGTTTCTAGACTACCTGCAAATGGAAGTAAAATCAAAAAAAAAAAAAAATAGTAAACTGTTGCGACTTGACCAACAAAAATATAACCATCTTTCACAGGACTTTGACCTAACCAACCCAGAACTAAAAAATCAGCAACAGCTGCAAAATAGCACACTTTAAAAAACATTCTAGAACTAGTGTCTTTTACTAACGAAGTATTTAAAAATGGTATAATAAAAAGAACAATTAAAGAAAAAGCCATTGCCATAATACCAGCAGCTTTATGAGGAATAGACCTCAAAATTGCATAAAATGGTAAAAAATACCATTCTGGAACTATATGCCTAGGTGTATGTATCGAATCCGCTAGAATGTAATTGTTAGGATCACCTAACAAATTTGGGTAATATAAAACAAGAACAGAAAATATTAATAAATAACAAAAAAACGCAAATAAATCTTTTACAAAAAAATACGGATAAAATGGAATTTTATCTACTCCTGTAGAATCTGATATAGGAGCACTTGAACCATCTTTGTGTAATAGTACTAAATGTAAAAGTACAACACCTGCAATAGCAAATGGTAAAAAAAAGTGGAAAGCAAAAAACCTGTTTAATGTTGGGTTATTTACAGTAAAACCTCCCCAAAGCCACTCAACAATAGACTGTCCGAATTTTGGAATAACGCTAAACATACTTGTAATAACAGTCGCACCCCAAAAACTCATTTGCCCCCAAGGTAACACATACCCTAAAAATGCAGTTGCCATCATTAAAAGAAGCAACACAACCCCAGAAATCCATAAAAGCTCACGAGGTTTTGCGTAAGATCCATAATACAAACCTCTTAAAATGTGACAGTATACTACAAAAAAAAACATAGAAGCACCATTCGAGTGAATATAGCGAACTAACCAACCATTGTTTACATCTCGCATTATAAACTCAACGCTAGCAAAGGCTAAATCAACATGTGGCGTGTAGAACATTGCTAAAAATACACCTGAAATTATTTGAATGACTAAGCTAACTCCTGCTAAAGAACCGAAACTCCAAGCGTATGTTAAATTTGCAGGCGTAGCATAATAAATGATATGATTTCCTAAAACAGATAATACTATGGCTTTTTGCCATCTAAAACTATTTAAAACAAAGCAATACAAAGTAGTCAGAATTCTGTCTGGCTGTTTGGAACCGATAGTTGACTTAATGTCAAAATTTTTAGAGTAATTTTTCAAGTTTTTCATAGTTTTCACTCAAATTAAGTTTTTTTAAGAAGTTTTTACAAATTTCACAGAAGCAGCAATATCTTCAGGATATCCTGCTTCATCTTTTTCTAAACTATCTTCAAAAGATGGTGCAGTAAAAGCTTCTATTACTATATAAAAAAAGAATAAAGACGATAATATAGACATATAAGAACCTATAGATGATATTTTATTAAACATATAAAAAGAATCAGGATAGTCTGGGATTCGTCGAGGCATTCCAGCAACTCCCAAGAAATGCATAGGAAAAAAAGTTAAATTTACTCCAACAAAAAAAATCGCAAAATGAACTATACTTAAAAATTCTGAATAACATTTACCCGTTATTTTATTAAACCAGTAATAAATTCCACCAAACATTGAAAATACTGCACCCATCGATAATACATAATGAAAATGTGCTACTACGTAATAAGTGTCATGCAATGCTATATCAATACCTGAGTTAGCTAAAACAACTCCTGTAACTCCACCAACTGTAAATAAAAATATAAACCCTAAAGCAAATAAAATAGGAGCTCGAATGTCAATAGCACTTCCCCATAACGTAGCTAACCAGCTAAAAACTTTTATTCCTGTAGGAATAGCAATAATCATAGTTGCTGCTGTAAAATAAGCTCTTGTATCGATATCCAGCCCTACAGTAAACATATGATGTGCCCAAACGATAAACCCTAACACACCAATAGAAAACATAGCATAAACCATACCTAAATAACCAAAAACAGGTTTTCGAGCAGAACTGTTTATAATATGACTAATAATCCCAAAACCTGGCAAAATAAGAATATAAACTTCAGGGTGTCCAAAAAACCAAAATAAATGCTGATACAACACAGGATCGCCTCCACCAGCTGGATCAAAAAAGGTTGTGTTGAAATTTCGATCAGTAAGTAACATGGTAATTGCACCGGCTAAAACAGGTAAAGAAATCAGTAATAAAAATGCTGTAATTAATATAGCCCATACGAATAGTGGTAAATTATGGAAAAAAATACTTCCAGACCTCATATTAAATATAGTACATATAAAGTTTATTGCACCTAATATTGATGCAGCTCCTGAAACATGCAAGCTAAATATTGCTAAGTCGACAGATCCACCTGAATGCGCTACTATACCTGATAGGGGTGGATAAACCGTCCAACCAGTCCCTACTCCAGCTTCACACAAAACAGAACCTACTAAAAGAAAAAGCGAAGGAGGAAGCAACCAAAAACTAATGTTATTCATACGTGGAAAAGCCATATCTGGTGCTCCAATCATGATAGGAACAAACCAATTCCCAAACCCACCTATTAAAGCAGGCATTACCATAAAAAAAATCATTATAAAAGCATGCCCTGTTACTATTACATTATATAAATGGTAATTATATTCTAAAACTGCACTATTAGGCTTAACTAGTGTCAGGCGAATATAAAATGAAAGAGCAGTTCCTGCTACTCCCGCTAAAGCACTAAAAATTAAATACAAAGTACCAATATCTTTATGATTAGTTGAAAACAACCAACGACTAACAAAATTAGTTATTTCACTCGTTTGAGTTTTGACATTTAAATATTTACAAAATCTTTTTATAAGTTCAGACATAAAAACTGGGAACACTGAGATTTGAACTCAGAACCTGTGGATTAAAAGTCCATTGCTCTACCAATTGAGCTACGCTCCCTCTAATAAAATAAAAAAATGCTTACTTTATTCTCTCAAATACAATAGAACCTTTTAATCGAAAATAGGCAGTTATTAACGCTAAACCAACCACAGATTCTGTTGCTGATATAGTTAAAATAAATAAAACAAAAATTTGACCACTTAAATCGTCTAAATATAACGAAAAGGCTACAAAATTTAAATTAGCAGCCAACAACATAAGCTCAATTGCCATTAACGTTACCAAAATGTTTTTTCGAGTTACTGTTAGACCAGATAAACCTATAAAAAAAATTAAAAGACTAGTAGTTAACATAAAATTGATACCAATTGTATACATATTATTATATTGTAGATAAATATTTAGTTTATAAAAATTATCGAAAAAAATGGGACTCGAACCCACACTCTTTGACGTGACAGGCCAACGCTTTACCTGGCTTAAGCTATTTTTTCTAAACTAACAATTACACTTTTTAGTTTTTTAATGACAAAAGTCTATTTAAAATATTTTCTTTGAATGTTGAAACGATACAAATTGGCATAAAACCGTGTTGTACTCCACAAATCTCATAACAAGCTCCATAATACAATCCTGTTTTTTCAATAAACAAACTAATTTGGTTTAACCTTCCAGGACATGCATCCATTTTAATACCAAATGATGGTATAGACCAGCTATGCAGCACGTCAGCAGATGTTATTAATAATCTTAAAAAAGTTTTAATAGGTAACATAATTCTTTTTGTTGTTTCTAATAACCGAAAAAAACCTTCCGTATCTGCTGCTGGAACTCCATCAATAACTAAAAGATAAGAAGTATATCTAAGAGCTTTTTTCAACGAACCAATTTCACAGCTTTCTATCTGCAAAAAATCATCTATTTCATAACACCAAAACCATTGATGCCCTATTATTTTTACGGTCATGTCTGGAGCTACTGCTTCATCCATTGCATAAAGTAAAGTAAAAGACGGTATAGATAATAAAAGTAGTGTTACAGCTGGCACTGAAGTCCATATTATTTCTAAATCTTTTGAATGTGTAAATTTACGACTTTGAATACTATTAAATTCGATAAAATTAACTATTATATGATATAGCGCCCAACCAACTAGAACTACAATGACTATTATTATAGTCAACAAATGCTGATTAAACTCAATTATACTATGCAGTATTGTACTAGATGGTTCCTGAAAACCTGTTTTATATTGCATTCGCGGGTTGCTTAAAAAAAAATTGTTAGACTATAAGTTTTAATACATTTTAATTATATAAAACGATTATTTTATTTAAAAATCTTAAAAATTTAAGTAATAAAGGACTTGAACCTTTAACATTCTCATTGTAAGTGAGACACTCTACCAATTTGAGTTAATTACTTTTACGCTTCTAATTTTTAAAAAAATTTGCGAACTAAAATATAATAACTTTGGAATAATAGGATTCGAACCTATGCTAACTCGCATCAAAAACGAGTGCCTTACCAACTTGGCTATATTCCATTACATAAATATATTTTTATTTTTTAAACCTATATTTATTAGTGTTCTTAATAAGTGTCTTTTATGAGAGCAAAAAGAAAATAACAAAAACTTTTTGGTCTTTTTTTCATCAAAAAGTATCACTTTTTATATCGTAAAAGCATTTTTTCAGCAAAGTAGCTTCTTGTTTTTAGTAAGTCTTACAAGGCTCTTTTTAAAAGTAGATGGACTTTAGTAAAATGGCTTTTTCACTTTTTTCGTAATGATTTTTGTCATTTAAAGTTTTCTTCTTAAGTCTAGTATTTTTTCTTCAATAAAAAGGGGGAGATCCAGGAATTCAAAAACAAGTAGAATTAAGTCAATTTCAGTATAAATCTTTTAGGAGGTCCTCCCTGATTTTTTTGTATTTTTGCACTTGTAGAAATTTCTATCCCATCTTATCTTTCAATTCAATCTTAAATAACCTTTTTTCAAAGACTTACTTTTTATTTAATTCCACCAAATTTTTTTCTAGTTTTTATTGTAATTTAAAATCTTGCCCAAGCCTTTTTCTCTCCCAGTGTTCTTAATAAGTGTCTTTTATGAGAGCAAAAAGAAAATAACAAAAACTTTTTGGTCTTTTTTTCATCAAAAAGTATCACTTTTTATATCGTAAAAGCATTTTTTCAGCAAAGTAGCTTCTTGTTTTTAGTAAGTCTTACAAGGCTCTTTTTAAAAGTAGATGGACTTTAGTAAAATGGCTTTTT